GATACACGCGAAATACGTGCAGGATCATCATTAGAACCATCATACTTGCTGACCATCGATGAACTGATCGGATTAACCAACCAAAGTTGGCCTCCGTCATTATATATTGAACGGAGGAAAAAGCCTCTGTAACGGTTGGTCGGTAGTAAAAAGTCATAGCAAAACCAGTAGCAACTTGTACTAAAAAACAAGTAAGTGTAATTCCCCCTAAACAATAAAATATGTTGACATGAGGAGGAACATATTTACTAGTTATATCATCCGCAATTGCCTGAATCTCAAGACGTTCCTCAAACCAATCATATACTTTATTGAGATAGGTAACTAGCCCGACTCCCCCTCCAAGAACCGTATATGAAAATTTCATCTCGTACGGCTCAAGCAGAAACACACAAATTTTCAACGGATATTAGAAAAAAAAAAGGGTTCAAAACTTCATCAGCCACGGGATTGGATCAATTTGCCTTGAAGATGTTAAATAAGAAAAATCCAGAATTTCTTCTTTGTGATGATAATGCCAAAAAATCTCAAGTTGGCTCATCTGTCTTTCCCTTATGTTGATCATTAGGGGCCTCTTGACTTTTCTCTTCCCTATTTTTTATTTATTTATTTTTTTACTAGTAAAAAAATAAATAAATAAAAATTTATAGTGGTTTTCTAATAGAAATTATCTTGTTGTGATCCTATGAATTAGTTCAATTAAAACCTTAGATTCATACTAGAGCCACGATGATTGAGTCTCAAGCTAACCAAAAGGCAAGGGTTCTTCGAATAAGAACCGCTTGATGATCATTTATTGAATTGGTGTAATGACTCGACAAAAGCGAGAGAAAAAAAGTTGTCTTTTGGGCAAACAAAATCGGAAGGAAGAAAAATTCTTTTTTTATTAAGAACTACTTGAATTTTTTTTTTCAGTCTGGTTGCGAGGTCTAAATAGTGAGTATGAATCATAGTTCCATTTTTTTTTTCTTGATCCACTCTATGTATTTCGTGTTCCAGATACTAGAATAAATAATATAATATCCGACGAATTAGAATCATCTTGATAGAGAGAACAGGCCCTTTCTATGTATTATCAATAGGATCAATTCTAACAAGTCACACACTCATATTCCAGAGATACCAAAACAAAAAAATCCACGGTCGAACTACCAGAATGTATAGAAATGTGGAGCTTAAAGCAGAAAGGCCCTTTTTTGGATGGAAAAACTATAACTTCATAGTTTTAGTTAGTAGAAACCTAATTCATTAAAATTCCGTCCAGTAAAACAGAAGAATTATAAATTTCTAAAATGATAGATAGGAATATCGCGAATAAAGCCATTGCAACCCCCATAAAAGGAGTAGTCCCCCAACCCGGAGCTACTTTCCCATATTCCGAATTCAAGGGTTTCAATAAACTACCTGCGCCAGTTCGTTTTGGCCTAGGTCTAGAACTATCTTCAACGGTTTGTGTAGCCATAAATTCTATTTAATCATTGGTGTTGACTTTGTATACTATTCCGTTGTAGTTGTAAATACACGATCTTTTCATAGATCCATTGTAATCTTGAAATTCTATAAAAATGGAAACAGCAACTTTAGTCGCCATCTCCATATCTGGTTTACTTGTAAGCTTTACTGGGTATGCCTTATATACCGCGTTTGGGCAACCCTCTCAACAATTAAGAGATCCATTCGAAGAACATGGGGACTAATTGAAGTAAGAAGTCTCCCATCTGGGAGACTTCTTACTTCAATTAAATTATTTCATTTTTTAGTCGGAACCTTAGGTGGTTCTCGGAAGAAGATAGCGAAAAAAATTATCCCTAAAGTCGAAACTAAAAGGAACGTATAAACCAATGCTTCCATAGATTCGATCGTGGTTTATTTACAATTATAACTTCCACACCTATTCACTTGTCATTTGGGATCATTTCCCATATAAAAAAAGAAAAAGAGTCAAAGAAAGGACAGGAGATGTTTCCCATGTCAAATCAAAAAAGAGAGGTGAAAGAAAAGATACCATAGGAATGCGGTATCAAACTGTCTGTCTCCTTGTAGTTGGATCCCCAACTTTTTGGAATGTTCCAAATTCCACTTGAGCATCCAAGTCTGGATCAATACCAGCAAAAACATCTCGGAATAAGGTTCGAGCGCCATGCCAAATGTGTCCGAAAAAGAAGAGCAAAGCAAAAGTAGCATGACCAAAAGTGAACCAACCCCTTGGACTGCTCCGAAAAACACCATCTGATTTCAAAGTAGCTCGATCTAATTCAAAAATTTCTCCTAATTGGGCACGCCTCGCATATTTTTTTACAGTAGCAGGATCAGAATAACTTACTCCATTAAGTTCGCCACCATAGAACTCCACCGTTACGCCTACTTGTTCAACGCTATATTTGGATTCTGCTCTTCTAAAAGGAACGTCCGCTCTCACAATTCCCTCTTCATCTACCAAAACTACCGGAAATGTTTCAAAAAAAGTAGGCATACGACGTACAAAAAGCTCGCGCCCTTCTTTATCTCTAAAGACGGGATGTCCTAACCATCCAACAGCTATTCCATCCCCATTGTCCATTGAACCTGCTCTGAATAATCCCCCCTTTGCCGGATTATTACCAATATAATCATAAAAAGCTAATTTTTCGGGAATTTTAGACCAAGCTTCTGATAAACTAAGATTTTCGGCTAACCCATCGCTAACTCTTCGATATATTTCTTGCTGAAAGTATCCCTGATCCCACTGATAACGAGTAGGCCCAAATAATTCGATTGGGGTAGTTGCCGATCCATACCACATAGTTCCGGCAACTACGAAAGCTGCAAAAAAAACAGCAGCGATACTACTGGAAAGTACAGTTTCAATATTGCCCATACGTAATCCTTTGTATAGACGTTGAGGCGGGCGGACACTAAGATGGAATAGGCCCGCTAATATGCCCAATGTACCCGCAGCAATATGATGCGAAGCTATTCCTCCCGGAACGAAAGGATCAAAACCTTCTGCACCCCACGCAGGATTTACAGCTTGTACTTTTCCAGTTAGTCCATAAGGATCGGACACCCATATCCCAGGACCATACAAACCGGTTACATGAAATGCACCAAAGCCAAAACAAGCCACCCCTGCAAGAAATAAATGAATTCCAAAGATCTTGGGCAAATCCAAAGAAGGTTTTCCCGTCCGCTCATCACAGAATATTTCTAGGTCCCAATATACCCAATGCCAGATAGCTGCCAAGAAACACAAGCCAGAAAATACAATATGTGCACCTGCCACACCTTCATAACTCCAAATACCCGGATTTGTTATAGTTCCTCCTGAAATACTCCAACCACCCCACGAATTGGTTATTCCTAAACGAGTCATGAAGGGGATGACGAACATACCTTGTCTCCACATTGGATCCAGAACAGGATCAGAGGGATCAAAAACCGCTAATTCGTATAAAGCCATCGAGCCAGCCCAACCAGAAACTAGAGCTGTATGCATTATATGCACCGAAAGCAATCGACCCGGATCATTCAATACGACAGTATGAACACGATACCAAGGCAAACCCATGGAAATACCCCTTTAGCAAAGAAAAATAGACACGATGTCGTTTTATTTTATCGCATTGGAAAAGACTATCCATATCCTATGTACCTAACCCTTTTAGGGGATTCTGTGTCAGAAAGCGTGAATATTTATTTCATTCCATTAAAAATAAGAAGACAATTCTGTTTGTAAGAAGAAAGAGAAGCAGATCTATTCTATACTCGATAAGTGCCAATATGCAATGGGTAACTTGGGCTATTTCGAAAAACGAAGAATAGATCCCTAATCCCTCTTTGTTTATCATTCGAATCACAGATTCCTTTTTCTTTATTCAATCTGTCTTACCTTCCTTATATGTATAATTTTTCAATCTATGTATGTATCATTTCAATCTATGTATTAATAGAATCTATAGTATTCTTATAGAATAAGAAAAAAATGAAGATAATAAACTGCGGATTCTTTCTTTCTCTTCCATTCTTAAGTTTCCATATTAAAGTATAGTTTTCTTACTTAAATTTAATAATATTAATCTAATATGCCCATTGGTGTTCCAAAAGTACCTTACCGGATTCCCGGAGATGAAGAAGCGACTTGGGTTGACTTATACAATGTTATGTATCGAGAAAGGACACTTTTTTTAGGTCAAGAGATTCGTTGCGAGATCACGAATCATATTACAGGTCTCATGGTATATCTCAGTATAGAAGATGGAATTAGCGATATTTTTTTGTTTATAAACTCCCCTGGGGGGTGGCTAATCTCAGGAATGGCGATTTTTGATACGATGCAAACGGTGACACCAGATATATATACAATATGCCTCGGAATAGCCGCGTCCATGGCCTCCTTCATTCTGCTTGGAGGAGAACCCACTAAGCGTATAGCATTCCCTCACGCTAGAATTATGCTTCACCAACCTGCTAGTGCTTATTATCGGGCAAGGACACCAGAATTTTTACTAGAAGTGGAAGAGTTACACAAAGTTCGCGAAATGATCACAAGGGTTTATGCACTAAGAACAGGCAAGCCTTTTTGGGTTGTATCCGAAGACATGGAAAGGGATGTTTTTATGTCAGCAGACGAAGCCAAAGCTTATGGACTTGTCGATATTGTAGGGGATGAAATGATTGACGAGCACTGCGATACTGATCCAGTATGGTTTCCAGAAATGTTTAAGGATTGGTAGTGGCTGAATTTCTTGTAAATTTATTTCAAACCTAAATTCGGGTTTTATGCGATTTTTTAGAAAATAGAAATACTTCATGATGATGAATCATCAGGTTAAGATCGATCTAAACCAATCCATTTTTTTCTATATACATACGACATGCCGACGGTTAAACAACTTATTAGAAATGCAAGACAGCCAATACGAAATGCTAGAAAAACGCCCGCGCTTAAGGGATGTCCTCAGCGTCGAGGAACATGTGCTAGGGTGTATGTGCGACTCGTTCAGATCATGAGTTCAAACAAATAAGACAAATTTTGAAGTATCCATGATCGGTACCAATGAATAGGATAGAGAAGCTCTATCTTAGATTTCTACGGTATATGGAATTTATGGTTTCCTTTGGTGCAAATCCAATCATCTAGATTGGAAGAAGCAATCCCCCCATTGGTAGCAAATGGTTATCCATTAAGCGGAGGAAATAGTAATAAAAAGAAAAGGCTTATGCTCCTTTATCTTAAAAGAACGGACTAAAGGGTCAGCTACTTAGCCAACTTTCATAATTAAATACCGTCACTGTATGAATAACTCTTATTTATTGTGAAAAGAGCTATTTACTCTATAATGGATAGGTAGAGCCAAAGAATGTGAATTATACAAGTTCACAATATCTTTTGATAAAAGAAGGGGCTCCGGTGTATAGAGAGGGCCTCACCGTTTAAAAGGGAACCATAGAAACGATGGAACCCACTGTTTTTTTAGTATCGTTAGAATTTGTTATTTCTATGCGAAATAACTGAAGGGGATAGAATAAAAAATCGTGGTTGGGAAGGTTATAGTAGCAAAAGCCATTGGAATTAATATTTTATATATAGGAATAATCCGTTTTGTTATTAATGGGAAAAAGAGCGGTTAAAAGAAGAGAAATCATTAGTTATTCATTAAGGTTAATTTTATTCAATGACCAGAGTTCCACGAGGATATATAGCTCGGAGACGACGAACAAAAATGCGTTCATTTGCCTCAAACTTTAGAGGGGCTCATTTAAGACTTAATCGAATGATTACTCAACAAGTAAGAAGAGCTTTTGTTTCTTCTCATCGAGATAGAGGCAGGCAAAAGAGGGATTTTCGTCGTTTGTGGATCACTCGGATAAACGCAGCAACACGCATATATAAAGTATTCGATAGTTATAGTAAATTAATACACAAGCTGTACAAAAAGGAATTGATTCTTAATCGTAAAATGCTTGCACAAGTAGCTGTATTAAATCCAAATAATCTTTACACGATTTCCAATAAACTAAAGACCATCAATTAAAAGGATAAAAAAGTAATATACAGGAATAATTAAAACCAAATTCCCGGAGAGGGAACTCCGGGAAGATACAATAAATTAAGATTAAGTGGTAGGAATCAACGAGCATGTTGCAATAAATAAAAAAACTATTTCTTTTTTCCCATTTTTCTTTCTTTTCTTAGAACAAACACAAGAATCTAAACTGGATTACTTTATTTATATATGAGTCTGACCCTTTTGAATAAAACATCAACAATCGGAACTTAAGCTCCGATTGTTGTTTCTTAAATTCTGGTTGGAGTTTCTTAAATTTCGATTGGAATTGAACTTTTGTGTTAATTGAGGAATATGTCTATTTTTTCTGTGTCTAGGACCAGTAATTATTGAAATTGACTGGGCTTGAAATTGCTTCTCATTCTCATAGTTACGAAATGGTAAGAAAGATAAAATACGAGCCTGTTTTATAGCAAGAGTAATTAATCTTTGTTGTTTCAAGGTTAATCTATTTATTCGTCTGGATAATATTTTTCCTTGTTCACTAATAAATCGATTAATTAAACTCATGTTTCTATAATCAATTCGATCCCCCGGACCAATTCGGGAACGCCTACGAAAAGTTTGTTTAGATTTACGAAAAGGTTGTTTGAATTTACGAAAAGGTTGCTTGGATTTATGAAAAGTTTGTTTGGATTTACGAAAAGGTTGCTTAGATTTACGAAAAGGTTGTTTAGATATATACATGATTTATTCCTTATTTAAAAATTTGAAAAAAAAAATGGATTTCTTTATTTTATTAATTTTGGATCCAGAAGAAGTAGTCTTTCTTTGGTCCATATATTATTTGATTCATATACTATATATAAAAAAACCTCTATACATATGAAATAATATCTAACTAAAATCAGATGAGTTGATTTGTATTTTGTATTATATCTATGTTCTATATATTAAATAAGAAGTTCTTACTTTTTCTGTTCTTTAGATTTAGAAAAATCAAAAATACGATGCTCCTATTTCTTTATTTCATTATGAGTCGTATGCTTGCGGCAATAACGACAAAATTTTCTTAATTCTAATTGTCCGGGTGTATTGTGGCGATTCTTTTGAGTACTATATCTAGAAATCCCCGTCGATTCCTTTTTGGTACCCTTTCGAACACAACTGATACATTCCAAAATCACTCTGATTCTAACATCTTTGCCCTTGCCCATGAACCTCCTTTCCTTTTTGGATCGACTTAACTTAATTTTATACCTGTTCTTTTATTCTTCTATATTGGATCCGAAAAAGAAGAATAAAATCCAATAGAATACAAAATTTTTAAAATTTGTAAATTAAGTAATAAAAAATGGAGAAATAATTAAAGAATACAATCCTTGTCGAATTAGCAAGGATTTTGCTTCGAAATCCTTAGCAAGCCTGGCTCTAGCCTCTTTCTATGCTCGGATTTGTGAGGCCTGACTTAGCTTGGATACGGCTTTTAATTAAATTTATGTTTTCTTCCAAAATGAGATTTACCAAATTTTTCATGACTCTTAGGTTCAACCCAATCCATCTTTTCTTTCTTTTTGCTTCGTATACTAAAAAAGGATTGAAGAAAAATTTTCGTCATGTCACGAAGAATTCTATATCTCGCACAGGAATAACTATAATTAAAAAAAAGGGAATGACAAAGCATCTGGGAATAAACGATTAATTTCTATCAATAAACCTGCTAAAGCCCCAAACCATAGAGTACTTAGCACGGGTGCTACAGAGAGATATGTTTTTATATCCCGCATTGAAAATCCTCCTTCCTTATTGGAATACATATATGATCAGATACTCTTGCCCAAGATCGTTTGTATTTCTTTAGGCGAGATTCCTAACTAAAAAACAAAATAAATATTCTATATATATAGAATGAACCATATAGACGAGATTTTCCTATCCCTAAAAAAGAAAAAGATGACCCCTTCTTCCTATACATTACTAAGGAATAGTAATCTTTCTTTTATAGGTGAAATTCAACTGGATTTTAGATATATACCCTTCCTTGATTATATGAGACCAAAAACAAGAAATGACAAGAAAGTTCTATATAGATAGAGAAATAGAAGAAAATTACGATGTGGAAAACAAGAAAGGAATTGTGTACAATGGCATTGTACAACAATTTGGAAAAGGGATGTAGCGCAGCTTGGTAGCGCGTTTGTTTTGGGTACAAAATGTCACAGGTTCAAATCCTGTCATCCCTACCTATTACTTCTCTCTTCTTTATGGGCAGTAGCGGGGAGATCGGGATATAAGTTGAATTTGTGGATACTATACGTACTTGAGACACGTTAGGAGTAGAAAAGGATTTTCTTTTTGAAAGCGCTCTTAGTTCAGTTTGGTAGAACGCGGGTCTCCAAAACCCGATGTCGTAGGTTCAAATCCTACAGAGCGTGATTCCATCTATCTTATGTCGAAACAGATTAAAATAACTTAAAAAAACAAAGTCGAATTACAACCCCAATTTGACCTCCTCTCTGGTCTGGAGGAGGTCAATCAAAAAATAAATATTACTCAATCAAAGATCCAACTGATCTCCACGCCTGTATTGCAAATACGCAGTCACGAATAATCCCGCTAAAGTAATAGGAATTAGGCCTAAGACGATTCCAAATAGAAAAACTTCAATCATTTCGATTTGTTCGAGGGGATAAAAAAAGAGGTACGATCTATCTCTAAATAATAGTCTAAATTATCCACGAATCTCAATGACCAAGAAAAGAATTGGTAATTAGTGTGGAAAAGAGTCCTATAATACCAGGAATCCAAAGGAAAGATTCTTATTTTCTGACTTATTCATTCAAATCATTTCAAATAAGACGTATCTTGTTCAAGCCAATAAATATAGCTGGGGTTATAGTTAAAGCAGCCAGTAGAAAACCGAAATAACTAGTTATAGTAAGCATCAAGGGGTTAAATTCCATTTTTTTCCTACACTACATATGTTGGTAAAGCACTTACCTAAGTTATGGAAAATTCATAATTCATCGGTTATTTTAGATAATACTAAAAAACAAGATAGAGCGAGATACAGAAGTGTAAAAGAAAATTGATTCATCAGATGGGACATAAGTCCCTAATTCCGAATCAAGAGATTTATTGTGGAATCTGTCAGTTAAGTAAAGTAATAATATTAAGAACTAGATCATCTAAACCCATTGAAAAATGAAATTGGATTTTTGGGGAATTTTTGAATAAAAGATAAATAAAGAATGGAATTTGAATTGGAGCAAATGGTCGTCCCCTATTCCTTCTTATTTTAACTCATTGTATTCCATATGGAATAAGAGGAGAAGAAAACCATTCCACGACTCCCAAAGGCCCCCTGAAAAAGGGAAAGCTCTTCCTTGAATTTACTTTATTTTTATTTATTCATTTTTCGAACCCCAACCAAAGTTGATTCGAAGACGAGTTACCTCAATTATCTTTTTCTTTTAAGTTCTATCTTCTGTCTTTCCCTATTTCATCTCGTAAAGTTCCATGCTTGCAGGTTGGTTAAGAAAGTTAGACCTAATCCAACAAACAAGACGAGGATTGATTACGAATCTTGATTATTCAAAGAATGTATTCTGTTTCTTTCATAACGGATTATCTACTATTCGATTTTCTATTTATTAGATATTATTTTATGCTAACCAATTTAATTCCTTAAAGGGAAAGGTTGGATTCGAATAAAACTTTTAACTAAAAAGGGATAGATTTCGCATACACTTATCCTTATATTGCGTCAATATGGGAATATCCTTCCTAAATTCTTTATCCAAACCTATTGATCATTAACTTAGGTTTTCCCAAGATCTTGGTCGCTATTCAAAATTAAATTATTCTACTATTCCGAAGACAATGAAAATAAGTAGGACCCAAAAAATTGGGGTTTCTATTGATGCCTTGAATAACATGTAGTTTCCCTATAGACAAGGAACAAAGAAGAAAAAAAAAAAGGAATTCTGTTTCGGGACCAAGCCAAACTGGAT